GATGGAAAACAAAGAATATCTTTTACATACCCACCAAGTTTGTCAACTTTTTTGGAAATGATAAAAAAAAGGATATTCTTGTCAACACTAGAAAAAACTCCCTCTGATGAACTAGACACCCGTTGGGTTTATACCAACAAAGAAAAAAGTAATAATCTAACCAACGAGTTTCTAAATAGAATTGAAGTTCTAGACAGGAAACCCCTTTTTCTAGATATAATCGAAACAAGGACTAGACTGTGTAATGACAATACTAAAAAAGAATATTTGCCTAAAATGTATGATCCTTTCTTGAACGGACCATATCGTGGAACAATCAAAAAATGGGTTTCACCTTCAATCATAACTTCTATAGAAAATTTCAAAAAAAGAGTTGGGATAAATCGGATTCATAGTATCCTTCTTCCATATACTGATTACCAAGAATTAGTCAATGCAATTCTAACTGATCCTAATGGTCAAAAAATTCGAAAAAAATCTATTGGAATAAAAGAAATCAGTAAAAAAGTCCCTCGCAGGTCATACAAATTAATCACCGATTTGGAACAACAATCAGGAGAATATCAAGAAGACGTGCCCTTGGATCATCAAATTCGTTCAAGAAAAGCCAAACGTGTAGTGGTTTTTACTATTAACAGGCAGAATAACGATCCTAATACTAAGGATACTAATACTCCGAATCAAACAGACGAAGTGTCTCTGATACGCTATTCACAACAATCAGATTTTCGACGAGGCATAATCAAAGGTTCTATGCGTGCTCAAAGGCGTAAAACAGTTATTTGGGAGCTGTTTCAAGCAAATGCGCATTCCCCCCTTTTTTTGGACAGAATAAAAAAATCCCCGCTTTTTTCGTTTGATATCTCCCGACTAATGAACCCAATTTTTAGAAATTGGGTAAGGAAAGGGGCAGAAGTACAAATTGGGGAGTATATAGAAGAACAGACAAAAAGAGAAGAGGGGGACAAAAAAGAAGAGAACAAAAGAAAGGAGAAAGCACGGATACAGGTAGCAGAAGCCTGGGATACCATTCCATTTGCACAAGGAATAAGAGGTTCCATGTTAATAACTCAATCAATTCTTAGAAAATATATTCTATTACCTTCCTTGATAATAGCCAAAAATATTGGCCGTATCTTATTATTTCAACCTCCTGAATGGTCTGAGGATTTACAGGAATGGAATAGAGAAATGCATGTTAAATGTACCTATAACGGTGTTCAATTATCAGAAACAGAATTTCCGAAAAATTGGTTCACAGACGGGATTCAGATAAAAATCTTATTTCCTTTCCGCCTGAAACCTTGGCACAAACCTAAACTACGATCCTCTCATAGAGATCAAATAAAAAAGAAAAAACAAAAAGATGATTTTTGTTTTTTAACAGTTTCGGGAATGGAAGCTGAACTTCCTTTTGGTTCTCCTCGAAAACGACCTTCCTTTTTTGAACCCATTATTAGGGAACTCAAAAAAAAAATTGGAAAATTTAAAAAGAAGTCTTTTTTAGCTCTAAGGGTTTTAAAAGGAAAAACAAAATTATTTCTAAAAGTTTCAAAAGAAACAAAAAAATGGGTTATGAAAAACATTATATTTAGAAATATAATAATAAACGAACTCTCAAAAGCTAATCCAACTCCATTATTTAGATTAAGAGAAGTATATGAATCGAATGAAACTCAAAAAGAAAAAGATTCTATAATCAGTAATCAGATAATTCATGAATCATTTAGTCAAATTCAATCTCCAGATTGGACAAATTCTTCACTGACAGAAAAAAAAATGAAAGATCTGACTGATAGAATAAGTATCATTAGAAATCAAATAGAAAGAATTACAAAAGAGAAAAAAAAAGTAACGCCAGCAATAAATATTAGTCTTAACAAAAGAAGTTATAATGTTAAAAAATTAGAGTTGCTAAAAAATATTTGGCAAATATTAAAAAGAAGAAATCCTCGATTAACCTATAAATTACATTATTTTCTAAAATTTTTCATTGAAAGAATGTACATAGATATTTTTTTATCTATCATTAATATTCCCAGAATCAATACACAACTTTTTCTTGAATCAACAAAAAAAATTATTGATGAATACATTTACAATAATGAACCAAATCAAGAAAAAATTAATAAACAAAATAACAATACAATTTGCTTTATTTCGACTATAAAAAAGTCACTTGATAATATTAGTAAGAAATATTCACATATTTTTAGTGATTTATCTTACTTGTCACAAGCATATGTATTTTACAAGTTATCACAAACCCAAGTTAGAAATTTGTATAAATTAAGATCTGTTCTTCAATATCAGGGAACGTCGTTTTTTCTTAAGACTGAAATAAAGGATTCTTTTGGAACACTAAGAATATTTCAACCTGAATTAAGACATAAGAAACTTAAGAATTATGGAATGAATCAGTGGAAAAACTGGTTAAGAGGGCATTATCAATACGATTTATCTCAGATTAGATGGTCTAGATTAATACCACAAAAATGGCGAAATAGAATTAATCAATGTCGTATGACTCAAAATAAAAATTTAAACAAATGGGATTCATATGAAAAAGACCAATTAATTCATTACAAAAAACAAAATGATTTTGAAGTATATTCATTATTGAATCAAAAAGAGAATTTTTCAAAATACTATAGATATGATCTTTTATCATATAAATCTCTTAATTATGGGGACTCCTCTATTTATGGATCGCGATTTGAAATAAATAAGAACCAAGAGATTTCTTATAATTCCAACACACATAAAGACAACTTTTTTGATATCCTGGAGAGTACCGCTATCAATTATTATCCAGGAGGGGACGATTTTATATATATCGAAAAAAATTTCGATAGAAAATATTTGGATTGGAAAATCATCAATTTTTATCTTAGACAAAAAGTCGATATTGAGGCCTGGACCAAGATTGATACCAAGAGTAATCAAAGTACTCATAATTATAAAATAATTGATAAAATAGATAAAAAAGATCTTTTTTATCTTACGATTCATCAAGATCCAAAAATGAATTCAATAAACCCTCAAAAAGTCTTTTTTGATTGGATGGAAATGAATGAAGAAATACTAAATCGTCCGATATCGAATTTGGAGCTTTGGTTCTTCCCAGAATTTGTGCGACTTTATAATGCATATAAAATGAAACCGTGGGTTATACCAAGCAAATTACTTCTTTTAAATTGGAATAGAAACGAAAATGTTAGTGCAAATAAAAACATCAATGGAAAGCAAAGGGTGGATTTTTTTATACCATCGAATAAAAAAATAAAGTACCGAAATCAAGAAGAACCCATAGACCAAGGAGATCTTGGATCAGACGTACAAAACCAAGGCAATTTTGGATCCGTTCTAGCAAATCAAGAAAAAGATATTGAAGAAGATTATGTGGGATCACCCATGAAAAAGGGTAAAAAGAAAAAACAATACAAAAGTAACACGGAAGCAGAACTAGATATCTTCCTGAAACGCTATTTGCTTTTTCAATTGAGATGGGACGATTCTTTGAATCAAAGAATGATCAATAATATCCAGGTATATTGTCTCCTGCTTAGACTGATAAATCCAAGAAAAATTACTATATCCTCGATTCAACGGAGAGAAATAAGTTTGGATATAATGCTGATTGAAAAGAATTTAACTCTTACAGAATTGATGAAAAAGGGCGTATTGATTATCGAACCCCTTCGTCTGTCTGTAAAAAATGATGGACAATTTATTATGTATCAAACCATAGGTATTTCCTTGGTTCATAAAAGTAAGCACAAAAAAACTAATCAAAAATACCGCGAACAGAGATATATTGATAAGACTCATTTTGACGAATCCATTTCAGGATATCAAAAAATAAACAGAAATAGATACAAAAATCATTTTAACTTGCTTGTTCCTGAAAATATTTTCTCATCTAGACGTCGTAGAGAGTTGAGAATTCTAATTTGTTTCAATTCAAAAAATAAGAACGGTGCGGATAGAAATCCAGTATTTTACAAGGGGGACGGGGTAAAAAACTGCAATCAATTTTTGGATGAAAGTAAACATCCTGATAGAGATAAAAATGAATTAATTAAATTAAAGTTCTTTCTTTGGCCTAATTATCGATTAGAAGATTTAGCTTGTATGAATCGTTATTGGTTTGATACCAATAATGGTAGTTGTTTTAGTATGTTAAGGATACATATGTATCCACGATTGAAAATTCGTTAATAGTACATTTATCCTCTACCATTACCATAAAGGGTATATGAAAGCAAACAGATACACATATGCCTTGTCTTACATTCCATTCTAATATACGATACTAAATCAATAACGTATCAATTATATCTAGAAATGAATTAGCAGAATCTTCTTCATTTTAGGTTTAAATTATTTGCTTTTGTGAATTCAAAAATGTATGTACCATCCTTTTGTATCACTATCTGAATCTAATTCAAAATTGGATTGATTAACTTGAATTTTTAAAATTAGGAATCCATAAATAAATTCAGATTATTGTATATACCACATTTAAATTACTAGCATTATTATTACTGATCGGTAAAATCCATATCTCTAAAAAGGAGAGGGTCAATTTATGGTAAAAAATTCATTCATTTCAGTTATTTCTCAAGAAGAAAACAAAGAAAACAGGGGGTCTGTTGAATTTCAAGTATTCAGTTTTACCAATAAGATACGAAGACTTACTTCACATTTAGAATTGCACAAAAAAGACTATTTATCTCAGAGAGGTTTACGAAAAATTTTGGGAAAACGTCAACGACTGCTGGCTTATTTGTCAAAAAAAAATAGAGTACGTTATAAAGAATTAATCGGTCAGTTGGATATTCGAGAGACAAAAACTCGTTAATTTGAGGAGTCATGGCATTTTAACTTATTCATTTAAATTTGGATGAACTTCTTTTCACTTTCAGCAATTCATGGAAGAATGAATCTGTAAAAAACTTATGACTGCACCAGTTACAAGAAAAGACCTCATGATAGTAAATATGGGTCCTCATCACCCATCAATGCATGGTGTTCTTCGACTCATCGTTACTCTAGATGGTGAAGATGTTATTGACTGTGAACCAATATTGGGTTATTTACACAGAGGGATGGAGAAAATTGCGGAAAACCGAACAATTATACAATATTTGCCTTATGTAACACGTTGGGATTATTTAGCTACTATGTTCACAGAAGCAATAACCGTAAATGGACCCGAACAGTTAGGAAATATTCAAGTACCTAAAAGGGCTAGCTATATCAGAGTCATTATGTTGGAGTTGAGTCGTATAGCTTCCCATTTGTTATGGCTAGGCCCTTTTATGGCAGATATTGGGGCACAGACCCCCTTCTTCTATATTTTTCGAGAAAGAGAACTGATATATGACCTATTCGAAGCTGCCACTGGTATGCGAATGATGCATAATTATTTTCGTATTGGAGGAGTGGCTGCTGATCTACCTTATGGCTGGATAGATAAATGTTTGGATTTTTGCGATTATTTTTTAACAGGGGTTGCTGAATATCAAAAGCTTATTACACGGAATCCTATTTTTTTAGAACGAGTTGAAGGCGTAGGCATTATTGGCGGAGAAGAAGCAAAAAATTGGGGTTTATCAGGACCAATGCTACGAGCTTCCGGAATACAATGGGATCTTCGTAAAGTTGATCATTATGAGTGTTACGACGAATTTGATTGGGAGGTTCAGTGGCAAAAAGAGGGGGATTCATTAGCTCGTTATTTAGTACGAATCAGTGAAATGACAGAATCCATAAAAATTATTCAACAGGCTCTGGAAGGAATCCCAGGGGGCCCCTATGAGAATTTAGAAACCCGACGCTTTGATAAAGTAAAAGATCCCGAATGGAATGATTTTGAATATCGATTTATTAGTAAAAAACCTTCTCCGACTTTTGAATTGTCGAAGCAAGAACTTTATGTGAGAGTCGAAGCCCCAAAAGGAGAATTGGGAATTTTTCTGATAGGAGATCAGAGTGTTTTTCCTTGGAGATGGAAAATTCGCCCACCGGGTTTTATCAATTTGCAAATTCTTCCTCACTTAGTTAAAAGAATGAAATTGGCTGATATTATGACAATACTAGGTAGCATAGATATCATTATGGGAGAAGTTGATCGTTGAAATGATAATTAATACAACAGAAATAGAAGCTATCAATTCTTTTTCCAGATTGGAATCTTTAAAAGAAATCTATGGGATCATATGGATACTTGTCCCTATTTTGATTCTTGTATTAGGAATCACAATCGGCGTTCTAGTAATTGTTTGGTTAGAAAGAGAAATTTCTGCAGGGATACAACAACGTATTGGCCCCGAATATGCCGGTCCCTTGGGAATTCTTCAAGCCCTAGCAGATGGTACAAAACTACTTTTCAAAGAGAATCTTCTTCCATCTAGAGGAGATGCTCGTTTATTCAGTATCGGACCGTCCATAGCAGTCATATCAATTTTACTAAGTTATTCAGTAATTCCTTTTGGCTATCACCTTGTTCTAGCTGATCTTAGTATTGGTGTTTTTTTATGGATCGCCATTTCAAGTATTGCTCCCGTTGGACTTCTTATGTCAGGATATGGGTCAAACAATAAATATTCCTTTTTAGGTGGTTTACGGGCTGCTGCTCAATCAATTAGTTATGAAATACCATTAACTCTATGTGTGTTATCAATATCTCTACGTGTGATTCGGTGAGACATAAAAATTCCCCTATTTCTTTTCTTTTTAGGAAGAAAGTTAAATGAGTTGAATATTTCATTTTTTATTGATCATTTAGGTTGATAAATTAAACCAGATAGTTATATGAGTGAAAGAAAACGGCTTGTAAATTTGCAGTAAAAGGATTGAGTCTCATTTCCTATGTACAAGAATAAAGTGAAAGTAAACATAAGCAGTAGAGACGGTTTACCCCCAAGGGTGGTTGATTAATCATCATGACTTGAAGCGGGTTCAAAAGGTCAACCATATGGGGTTTTTACTATCTATTACCGTAGATGTATGACTATAACGGGAGGTTGAGCAAAATTGAGTGGATGGTCAGGAAGACCAAGATACACAAAGGATTAGTAATGGAGATTATGGAAGTTATCCAACAGGATATTTCTGTACAGAAAAGGAATTCGAATTGGGACTTTAAGTTAGTAGAAATGATCAAGAAGTACTCCCTACGATTCCGATCCAGAGTATGCTCCTATCCACCGATTAAGTAAATAACTATCAAGAACGAAGTAATCTTTTACTTTGGTTAAAGTCCCTTTTTCTGAGAAAGGAGAATAGAAACGAAATAAAATAGAAAGAATAGAATTGAAAAAAAAAAAGATCTCTTTTTTTATTCTTTCTTTCCTAGATACGTATTTTGATTTAGAGAGATAGAATTATTCTAATTCTTCATGAACTGAACTAATATCGTGTCTAATTCTTTTTCGGAATCGAAAATGATAGGTTGAAATATCTATGTGATATTGCTACAAAAAGTATTTTATT